TTTGTTTTTAATGTAATGTCTTTTCTTTTAACAATAAAAAAAGATTTTTTATCCATCGAACCCCGAAGGAAGATCTTTCTTTGATGAAACGTTTTCTATTTTTTTTTTCTATTGTTTTTATAATTGATCAGGCATACCTATACTGCAATAAGATGAAGACTGCAATACTATGAATGACTCGCTATTTACTCGTTTTCTAGGTCATAATCATAAGATTCTTTAGGAGAGATGGCCGAGTGGTTCAAGGCGTAGCATTGGAACTGCTATGTAGGCTTTTGTTTACCGAGGGTTCGAATCCCTCTCTTTCCGTACCTTCCTTCACCTAATTCACGAACATTACTCACTGAAATGTATCAAATAAAATAAGAACAATTACCGGTCACTTACCTTTTTGGATCGAATTTTAAAGATTCGAATTTGCTCTATTTTCCAATTGTGGAAAACTGGGGAAATTCCCTTGGTTGACCCCGGTAAGAGAATGGGGATTTGTTGTTGTTGTTGTTGGAACTTCCATTTTTTGGATGGAATTTTTTATATTTTTTGAAAAGGCTTTTTCGCGGACTCCTCGTTCATTTACCCAACCGCCGGTTGGGTAAATGCCTTTCAGTTTTTCGATGATCAACTATTTTATTTATAATTGAATTAATTATTGAATAACCTGCTTTTTTGGCTAAGTTTGCTCATTGCTGGGTTGATAAAGAAGTAAGCGTTTCAACGGGCTCTCCCAAAATCGTTTGGGCTTGATTTCCGGGCATCTTGGCGACGGCACTCTCCACCTCGTAGAGCTGAGGAAATTCTATGTCTCTATAAAATAGAGAATCTATCCATGACTGACAATTATAATCAAACTCACGTAGTAAGTTAAGCAACTCATGTAGTTCTTGATCTACATAGAATCTAAACCAAAATTAGAAATTCGGTTCTAATTTGACGAATGAATGGAATGGGAGATAGTTTATTCTCCTATTCGCGCATACACGCACCATCTGTATCCTGCTGTGTTGGACCCTCATCGCCATCCGTTTCATGTCTTTTGACAATTCCTCTCGTTCTTCTCGGATGCTCTTTTGAGCGAGCCGATCTTCAAGGGGTTCGATCCGGGCTAGGGGGAACCAAGGCTTAGTCCTGGATTGTGGCTCCCCGCGGCCAAAACCTTCGGTGAGAATCCAAACACTAAGCTGATATAACCAAAAGAAATAAAAATCAATTTTTCTAATAGATTTCTTTTTTTCAATTAAAATGACATTCATTACTATAACGATACGAAATCGTCTAGTAAATTTAGGAGGATACTTCATTGAAACCTCCTAAAATTTGTATTTTTCGATTACTCGATTCTATTTATTACTTTATGATATATATGATATATCGAATTACGATTTTTGAATTGGAAATTTACATTAATGAAAAATTAGGGCTATACGGACTCGAACCGTAGACCTTCTCGGTAAAACAGATCAAACTTATTATTATCAAAATGATTCGAACTGTTTCAAAGACCCAACGTGCATTTTTTTTTGCATTGGGCTCTTTCATCAACTGATATAAATATCAGCGAGTCCGCCATCCTTTTTCTTAACAGAAAGATAACGAGATGGCTCCGCGTGCTCTGACTCTTTATTTTTATTCAGTAGCAATACCAAAGTGTTTCAAAAAAGAGTTATCTTGACGTAGGTCTGCCTTCGGCCTATATCAACCTAAGTTAAATGGAGTCTCTATCGCTCTGCCCAAAGCATCAAATATGAAACTTCATACACCTTCAAGTTCATAGGACAAAAAGAGATTTTTTTGAGGTACTTATACTCATTATGCCTAGCATTGAATGGACTGAATATTCACCTTATCAATTATCAAATCAATGATGGGTTCTATTTCTTGGCGCCTAAATTGGGACCTCAATTGGACCAACCAACCATTTGTCAGGCTATTGTTCTCTTGTTCCTTCGAATCCATGGAGTAAGACGTCGACTTTTTACTAAGATAAATTCTGTTGATTACATGATGGACTCCTCTGAAAAAACATTGGCGCGCGTGTAAACGAGGTGCTCTACCAACTGAGCTATGGCCCTTGTGTTTGTGATAAATATTTTATCATTATATAAATTCTTGTCAAGGTGAGTATTGCATAATCTGACATGATAGCTCTCTGATCTGTTTCCTGTCAAGGGTATTGCTTATAAATAAGATTCCATCTATAATCTATCAATGTGACGGGTTCCTTTTTTTTTTCTTTATGATAATAAATGACCTACTTAACCCAGCGGTTAGAGTATTGCTTTCATACGGCAGGAGTCATTGGTTCAAATCCAATAGTAGGTAGAACTTATTAGATACCGCACAGCCAATGGTATCTAATAAGTATTTCTACCCTTTTTTTTTGATTTATTTTGTATCTTTTCCATACCCTACTACTTCTTATTTTTTCTATTTTTTGAGTTGTTTCTTGTTGCACCAAAATCTGATTACACTTGATTGGATTCAATCGGTAGAATCCAAATAGAATATGGTGTATAATCAAAATTTCTTTTTCTTTATTCTTCTATATTCTATTCGGACGCACCAACAACTAGTTATAAAATTGTATTGATAGCCTCGACTCGCGTCCTAGCTCGTCGGAGAGCTAAATTTGCCTCAATTGTTTGTCTCTTGCCTTCAGCGCTACTTAAATTAGCTTCAGCTATTTCAAGAGTTTGTTGAGCTTCTTGCGGATCAATGTCACTGCCCCTCTCTGCATCATTTACTAAAATGGTTATTTCATTATTGCCTATTCTAGCGAAACCGCCCATCAGAGCTATTGTTAACCATTGGTCGTTAAGACGTATTCTCAAAATTCCTATATCTACAGCCGTGGCAATAGGTGCGTGATTTGGTAATACACCAATTTGGCCGCTATTAGTCGATAAAATTATTTCTTGCACTTCCGAATCCCAAACAATTCGATTAGGGGTCAGTACACATAGATTTAAGGTCATTTCTTCAATTTGCTCTCCACATCTAAGTTCATAGCCTTCGCGGTAGCTTCATCGATATTACCTACCAAATAAAAGGCCTGTTCCGGAAGACCATCTAATTCCCCGGAAAGGATCAGTTGAAAACCCCTAATTGTTTCTGTTAGACCAACATATTTTCCTGGAGAACCGGTAAAAACTTCTGCTACGAAGAAGGGTTGTGATAAGAAACGCTCAATTTTTCGTGCTCTTGCTACGGTTAAACGATCCTCTTCGGACAATTCGTCCAACCCAAGGATAGCTATAATGTCCTGAAGTTCTTTGTAACGTTGTGAAGTTTGCTTAACTTTTTGCGCAGTTTCATAATGTTCCTCACCAACAATTCTAGGTTGGAGCATAGTTGATGTTGAATCTAAAGGATCTACTGCTGGATAGATACCTTTTGCAGCGAGTCCTCTTGATAGTACGGTAGTAGCATCTAAATGCGCAAATGTTGTGGCAGGAGCGGGGTCCGTCAAATCGTCCGCAGGTACATAAACGGCTTGAATAGAAGTTATGGATCCCTCTTTGGTAGAAGTAATTCTTTCTTGCAAAGAACCCATTTCTGTACTAAGAGTGGGTTGATAACCTACAGCGGAAGGCATTCTTCCTAATAAAGCGGATACTTCGGATCCTGCTTGGACGAAACGAAAAATATTGTCGATAAATAGAAGTACGTCCTGTTCATTAACATCCCGGAAATATTCCGCCATGGTTAGGGCAGTCAAGCCAACTCTCATACGAGCTCCCGGCGGTTCATTCATCTGACCATAGACTAGAGCGACTTTTGATTCCGCAATATTTTGTTCATTAATCACCCCAGATTCTTTCATTTCCATGTAAAGATCATTTCCTTCACGAGTGCGTTCGCCCACTCCGCCAAATACGGATACACCTCCATGAGCTTTTGCAATGTTGTTGATCAATTCCATGATGAGTACGGTTTTACCCACTCCGGCCCCCCCGAATAGCCCGATTTTTCCTCCACGACGATAAGGAGCTAAAAGATCCACTACTTTAATCCCCGTTTCAAAAATAGATAATTTTGTATCTAACTGTATAAAGGCAGGCGCAGATCTATGAATAGGAGATGTTGTGCGAGTATCTACAGGACCCAAATTATCAACAGGCTCTCCAAGAACGTTGAAAATTCGTCCGAGAGTCGCCCCACCAACTGGAACACTTAGAGGAGCTCCTGTATCAATCACTTCCATTCCTCTCATCAGACCATCTGTAGCACTCATAGCTACAGCTCTAACTCGATTATTTCCTAATAATTGCTGTACCTCGCAAGTTACATTAATTTGCTGGCCAACCGTATCTTGACCTTTAACTACCAAAGCGTTGTAAATATTAGGCATCTTGCCCGGTGGAAAGGATACATCCAGTACCGGACCAATGATTTGAGCAATACGCCCCAGGTTTTTTTCTTCAAGAGCGGAAACCCCAGGACCCGAAGTAGAAGTAGTAGGATTGATTCTCATAATAATAAAGTATTATATGTCGAAATTTTTTTTGCAAACAAAAATAAAAAAATGTCCGATAGCAAGTAGATCGGTTAATTCAATAAGAAATGGGAATTAGTACTCGATTTCGTTGGTACTATCCAACCGAATCCAATTCAATTGTTTACTCATTCAATGAGTGCATTTTCAAACTTAACCAACCCATTTTAAAAAATAAATATAAATATATTATTAATATAATATATATCAAAGTAGATGAATAAGAATTCAGAATTATATATGCGGAGATGTTGTATTTCTCTATCATTATAGACAATCCCATTCATATTATCTATGGAATTCGAACCTAAACTCTATTTATGATTCATCATTTTTATGACATTGGCCGTTGTTTCTTATTTCATCATTTCTATTTACACTTATTTATTCTTTGAATAAAAAAAGAAATCAAATTATTTATACCTTTTTGTTGATTGATAAATTCCGCATATTCATATTACTATTCTATTTACTATTCTATTTTCACATCTAGGATTTACATATACAA